ATTGGAAAAAAAAAAATATCGGATTTTTAATGTATTTCATCAATCTAAGTGGAATAAACAAACTGGATTCCTTGTTGGTTAGTCAAATTCCAACGAAAACCACATAATTGAAAGAAATGAAATGTCCGAATTTGAGATTTATATGATCAATAAACTAAGGTTTTGTTGTTATCGACCATGGAATTCGACAGAAGCAATGAGAAATAGATACGAATAAAGCAGGATTAAGGGGGGAAATAAAAAAATAGTAGAGAAAAGTTATACAAAGTTATATACAAATCACTACCCCCCCTTGATATTTCTTTAATTGAATTTCGTTTGATTAGGTCGAAGTTCCTTAAAAACTTCTGCCTTCTTTAAAATATCCTGAACAGTTCCTGTAGGTTGAGCACCCTTTTCAAGGAAATATAGAATAGCAGGAACATTTAAATAAGTTTGATTCTTCAGTGGATCATAAAAACCCACTTTTCGAAGATCTTTTCCTTCTCTTCGGGATCGAACATCAATTGCAACGATTCGATAGACGGCTCATTGGGATAGATGTAGATGAACAATACCCCCCCTAGAAACGTATAGGAAGTTTTCTCCTCGTACGGCTCGAGAAAAAATGATTTGATTCGAAGTTTTGTCTATGTATGGAATTCTAATAAATGACAAATGAGCCTATAAAATCAATTAGACTATGGTTTAAGTCTTTTTTTTTCTTCTTCCTTCCTGAAAATGAAAAAGAAACCATTCGTACTCATAACTCAAGTTGGATAACTCTCGAATAGCTTAAAGGAAAAAATCTTTAATAAATTTCATTTATTGAGTGGTCTTTACCCCCGTTTGTTTGTCTCGTTTAAAATTCTATTTTGATTCTTCAGTCTGATCCAGTTATTGAAACTATCGAGACAATTAAAAGGGTGTTTCCTTGTTCTGGGATCCTTTATCTTTGTTTTAAATCATTGGGTTTAGACATTACTTCGGTGCTTCTTAATCCTTTCAAAATGGCAGCAACATACCCTTTTTTGTGATTTCTCTTTCTATCAAAGAATCCTACGGACAGTTGATTCCCGCGTGATACACTTTGGATCGAAAACGTTTGATCAATTCCAACAAGTTTTGCTTTTGAATTGGAAACTTGCTCAAATTGGATCCTTTCCATTTCTATCTCGAAGATATATTTACGAAGTTGTTCCAATTTATTGATTGGCATTAACCCTAGATCCTTGCCCCCGAGAAATGAATTAATCCTTTCCACTCGAGCTCCATCGTGGACTATTTACAACCCAACAAAAAGCAAAAAACGAAGGGTTCGAGTGGAACAGAACAAACGATGTCGAGCCAAGAGCACCTTCATTCCTATATAAATATAAAATAGCGGATGTAAAAATCCACAACGGATCTGTCCTTCAAGTCGCACGTTGCTTTCTACCACATCGTTTCAAACGAAGTTTTACCATAACATTCCTCTAATTTGGAACCAGTATGGAATTGATTCAATCATGGAATCATGAATAGTCATTGGTTCAGTTGTACATAGACATCGCGTAATCTATACTTTTTCTTCTATATATGATATGTGTAAAGATTTTTCTGAAGAAGTCTTAGCAAAACACCATCTTTAACATATATATAAAGAAATAGAAATAGATAAACGAATAAATAAGTTTTTTTTGAGTCTGCTACTTCAAGTGACTCAATAGGATAGATTGACCTATTTCCTACTTTTTGAGTACCAAAGATTCAACTTACAAGGAATCATTCAAAATATTTATTAAAACTATTTCGAATGGAAAAAGGTTCCTATTTAGACATCATTAAAAGATAAGTCTTTTTTTTTTAATTGACCCATCACTGATTTCAAATAGATAAATAGATCACAGAAACGAAGAAAGAAATCCCATTTTTTTTTTCATGAGATGGATAAAAAAACTGATGTAAGGTAAGATTTGAATCTTTATTCTTTTCATCTGATTGCGAAAATCCAAATCGAAAAAATCGAGAGGGGTTTTCGTATCTATCAGATAGACTGAACAATTGTCACTGTTATAGATATTCTATAATACTTAATTTAACTAATTTGAGTTTAAAAAATTTAAGGGATCCCAAACCTTTTTCACAAAAACCGAAAGACTATTGGCATTGAAATAGAACGATACATATAAGCTAAACATTTCCTCATTTTATATGCCATTTTGTTTAACATGGGGTTGAGTAATATTTCAATAATCGAATCTTGTCATAAAGTGAATAAAAGGGATAGGATAAATCACCCCTGCCTCAATCCAATCGTTACATAGATTTACAATTCTTCATTATAGCCAAACAAAAAAAAAATACCTAAATAAAATAAAAAAACGAGATTCAAAGAAAATACATCGATTCCATAACATATATAAATATGTTATTTGATCATTTGTTAATGAGATTTGGGCAGATACAGATATTGAAATTAATACTGATTATCTCCTATCCACTCCCCTATTCTTTCTATGGGAATGATAGAGCAAAAAAAAAGGAATCCTGATCCGGTATGGGAAATGACTTGTCTAGTTACAAAAACAAACAATAAGTCCAAATTTAGTCAAGCTTTAGTCTAACCCACTAAGAAACTTAGTCCTATTGATTGAATTTAATTAGTATCAAGAACTCGCTCTTGTTTCGAATTCAGAGATCTCTAATTACTAATTAGACTCCCTCATTTACGGGATAAATAATAAGAGATAGGGAATATAGATTCTTTTGCATCTCGATTCAAAATACATCCATCGTTGAAAATTCAAATAGATATGGGATGGAAAGTTTTTCCAAGTAACTAACTTCCCTAAATATCAAAGGGAATGAACATATGATGAAAAGCCCACCCAACTTTTTTGAATTCAAATTTTTTTGTTTTGATCCATGTTCTCATCTTACCTGATAAAAAATAGATTCAGGTTCAGATGCGTGTCATTTGAACTCGATTCAGTTTAGTTTGTGAAAAAAGATATGATTCATATAAGATATAAAAGAATCACATTCCATCTAAAATTAGACTTTAAACAGAAAGTTGTTCAAGAAAACAATTTTTATTCTAAAATTAGAAAAAATGGATATGGCTCTGGGACGGAAGGATTCGAACCTCCGAATAGCGGGACCAAAACCCGTTGCCTTACCACTTGGCCACGCCCCATTATCAATTTCTAATCTACACTAAGAAACAATAATATTGTTTTTGGTTGTTTGTCAACTCCAGTCCAAATATCTATAGAATAGATTATTACTAGGATTTTAATCCATATAGATATAGAATTCAACTTAATTTATTGATCATTACATATAATTCAATTAAGATATTGTATGAAAGTATGATTTCTTCTATTCTCCTTTGAGAATTGGAGGATTTTTGATTGGGTGGGTTCAAAGAAAAAGAAGGATTTTTTGTATACCTTACTTCCTTTCTGCCTTTTTCCTTATATCAATAACTCAATCAAAATGCAATTATCTCCAAGAACAAAATGTCTGTTATGCTTAATATCTTTAGTTTGATCTGTATTTGTCTTAATTCTGCCCTTTATTCGAGTAGTTTTTTCTTCGGCAAATTGCCCGAAGCCTATGCTTTTTTGAATCCAATCGTAGATGTTATGCCAGTCATACCTGTGTTTTTTTTTCTCTTAGCCTTTGTTTGGCAAGCTGCTGTAAGTTTTCGATGAGATCCTTAATAATATCCTAGAAGATTCATGATTTCTTCGAGAAAAAATTCTCTAACAATTGATAAAATCAGATAAGTTTTAGAGTCTGAACCCTCGATTCACACATTGAAATTCTTGGATAGTCGCCATAAATCTGGCTTACCCCATTTCCTCCTTTTTTTGACCCTTTTCCAGTGAAAGACCCTATTATTATATTAATTATATTAGGGTCTCCCACAATATCGAATTTGGATATGAAAGAAATTTTTGTTAATGAAAAACTCTTATTCCAAATAAATTTCTGACAATTCATTTCTATTTCTAGAAAAACCTCATTTCTTGGTGTCAAAATAGGATATGTGGTAGAAAAATGGAAGATCTATTCTCTTTTTTTTCCAAAAAAAATCATCTTGGAGATTGTGTAATGCTTACTCTGAAACTCTTCGTTTATACCGTAGTGATATTTTTTGTTTCTCTCTTCATCTTTGGATTCCTATCTAATGATCCAGGACGTAATCCTGGACGTGAAGAATAAAATCCAAAGGGTTTTTCCTTGGTTCATTTTCAAATTTTCTTAGGATTTTATCTATTCCACACGTTTAACTAAGATTTCCAAAATTTGAAAATAAAAAATAAATAAATAAATCAAGTCATCAACGGAACCGGAAAGAGAGGGATTCGAACCCTCGGTACGAATAACTTGTACAACGGATTAGCAATCCGACGCTTTAGTCCACTCAGCCATCTCTCCCAATTGAAAAAGAGAATTACTACATTACACATAATGTAAGGAGTCTTTCTTTCTCTATTCTATAGAGATCTACAAATCAGGAATTTCTTTTAGATTAGATAAAGGAAGGGCTCGAACGAGCCTATAAATATAAAATAAAAATAAAGAAAAAAAAAGAAGACATCTTTGTGTTGATTTTGTTCGAAAGGCCCTTCTTATTCTGATGGCCTGGCCTGGTCAGTACCTAGCCGGGCCCCTTTTTTTGTTCCAACGAATTATAGATAAATAATGATTTATTTAATTTGAAAACAAAAATGCTTGTTATTTATTATATTCAATTGAATATAAAATATTCAAGCAACAACAAAAAGAAGAAAGACTATTTACATTCTTTTTATTTTTCTATTTGAATTTTAGTTTCATTTTCGGAACTAAAAAAGAAACTATCGATTTTTCCCCAATGCATTTTTCTGTTATGATTTTAGTGTTTTTTGTGATCCGTAGCTATCAAAACTTCTTTATCAAAAGATAAAACTTTAGTTATTTAATTTAAATAAAATGAACCCTCCTTTCAGAATCTCATTAAATTGTAAATCCCCCCCCACGAAAAATTG